ATCAATACTAATTAGTTATTTAGTTTGTTTTCTTATGTCATTAGGAAAACAGAATTTTGGATAATCGTTTATGAATATGAAATTGTGGTCAAGTCATAAGTAAATAGTTAATGGTTCAAATTTATCATGAATTTTTACTTTTGTGACTTAAAGTCCACATTTCATTACTTTCAATAGAAATTGATAGTAAAAGTTAAGATTTTGTGCATTTTTAGTTTTTAGATACTATAAAAATGATTTATTTGAGTATTTTTTTTTTAGTATAGTAAAGGAATTAAGGAAACCGGTATTCAAGATGCAAATAGAATAAAATAAAAAAATGAAGTTTAGTAATCCACTACAAAAAAGGAGTAAGGGTTTCATCTAGTTTGTATCTTTTGGCGGCATGGCCGAGTGGTAAGGCGGAGGATTGCAAATCCTTTATTCCCCAGTTCAAATCCGGGTGCCGCCTGATCAACAAAAAAACCGAAATCCCTTATCTACTAGGATTCAAGGAAAGATTTGAGTAATGGAAGGGAATTTAGAAGTCTTGATAGCCCCTCCACTAGAGGGTTTACTGAATGGACCTTGAATTCCATTCTATTATATAACCGAAGGGAAAATATAACTAAGTAGTAATTCTTAGTTGTGGAAGGGGGGAAGTTTTATCCAAACTCACGAGATTCTCTGAGTACTCAGGTATTCGACCCATATTCGTTTGGATAATAGAATTGGATTTTTTATAGTATAGAAACAGTGCAAAGGCAAAATAACTTATTTTCATCGCCCCCTATGACAGAAATATAATATATATACTGTCTATGGATTTTTTCAGAGATACGAAATCGATTCAATGAGAAATAAATATAACTAAATAGGGGTATGTGATAGATATTGATCTATCTTAGATCTATATTTTAATAAGGTTAACAAAAGAAGGAATAGGTCTTTTCTACATGTTCGATTAGTAAGACTCTCTTGGGCAAGGGAGTCACTGCGTATTTTGCTTGTGAACCAATTAGACTCGAAATCATATAGTAATTTTGTATTTTATAAGTAAATTTCTTGGATTGGTTCTTTAAATTATGATTATGAAATGAATAGTCTGGGGTCAGAATACCTTTTTGACTCTGCACCATTTATTTCACTATTATTAGTGAACAATAATGGAAGAATTCCTTAATATTGATAAAAATAGGGGACATAATTTACATGGATATAGTAAGTCTCGCTTGGGCTGCTTTAATGGTAGTCTTTACATTTTCCCTTTCACTTGTAGTATGGGGAAGAAGTGGACTCTAGAAGTACTACTAATTGAGTCGAGTTGAGGAATCAAACCGTCTAAATTTTTTTTTATTTTATAGATCGTTCGGCAAAGTGTTTGAACTAGAATTTTAATAATGTCAATAAAAGGAAATAAAACAGATATTGAAATCCCCTTTTTTTTATTAGTTTATCCACCAAGAGAAAGTCGGTATTAGATATGTACTTGCTAGACATAGATCGAGTGGATTTTCAACAAGATACGAATATCTTGCCTAGATCGAGTCGCATATTGCGTACTTAGTGTTTATTATTTTAGCAATTGGATTTATACTTTATAGATATAGCATCGACTCATTTCATATCATGGTTCAAGTGTTTGAAATTTGTGGGGTTTACTACTCCTTTTATTTTTAGAAATTGGAATAAGTTCCCATACCATAGAACTTCTCGGATCATCTGTAACCGGCTCAATAAATTACTTCTTGGAAATGCTCAAAAAATATTACTATGCTGAAGTTTCTTTATTAATGGATGTTCTACCAACTTCGTTTTGCTTCTTTGATTATTTATATTTAAATAAATACTTTCGATTTTAAACGAAATCTAGTAATTTTAAACACAAAAGCCAGAGTGATTTTTCTAGTATTTTGGAAATCAATACAAATAAATCAATGTAGCAAAATTTTGGTCGTATGTACATTAAATAGAGAAGCTCAATATGAATCAATATTTTCTATTGATCTATATTAACTTTATACAGTACAAAAAGACTAATTTAATAGATAATATGGTAGAAAGAAATATTCTTTCTACCATATTATCCGATCTCATAAAATACTGCTGATTCTAACCCCCTTTTTTCTATTTGTTAAATTATTTAGAAAAAACTCAGAAGTAAAGTTTCATTCAGATTAATCATTTTGGCTGACCGTTTTTACGTATATGATAAGTAAAAAAGCAGTAGGAACTAGAATGAAGAGTGCAGTAGCAATAAATGCAAGAATATTTACTTCCATAATTCATCGTTTTTACTTCGGAATAACTCGGGATTTAATCCCATAGAGATGATAAAAATTTCGCCTGTCAATTCAATGGGATGAATTCCAGCTAGATGATATCGAATCGGATCAATATCATGAATAACAATATCTGAACTATCAAATAAATCCGTCGTCGCGAATTGAATAGTATAACATAGGAAGATCTTTTATCCATACTGAATAAAAAATTTTTTCTTTATATGTATTCATTTACTTTTTTTTCTATAACCTACCTTCTTCTTTGTACAATCATCTAATGACGTATCATCTGGCCAATGTTTTGTTCCACTTCCATTGGTTACAAACCCCAAAAACAACCAATAAATAAAAGTAACATATAAAAATCCGAAGGAAAAAATATTCCCTCGCTAACGCTAAAAGAATCCTTGTTTGATCTTTATTTTATTAATATCCTATTTTCTTGGATTAGTACTAGGACACATATATGAAAAGTTGAGTGTGAAATTGGAATGAAATCGAGTTGTTAAAATTGAAATTATTCGGTCGGTTTTAGTCATTGAGATTAAAAAAATCGGGTAAGATAGGTTTAATCGGAAAAGTATTTGATAGTGTACAAGAAAGGAATTTCATTTATGTATGTGATCCTACTACCGCAAAACATATGGTACTCAATTCCATTAGATAGACGCGATAATTTTTAAAACCATACCCAGTATCTCTTTTAATTCTGAATAGCGTTTTTAAGATATTATCAAAAATTTTACTAATATACGAATATATATCGCATTAATTGGTCGAGTTGAAGTAATGAAAATTTATATATTTGTTTTATGAGAAAGAATGAATTTAATTAAAATAAAAAAAAAAATAAGATATTTTTTTATCTATTTATTTTGTCCGTCGGGACTGACGGGGCTCGAACCCGCAGCTTCCGCCTTGACAGGGCGGTGCTCTGACCAATTGAACTACAATCCCAAGGAAAAAGGGGGTATACAACATCCATAAATTTATTATTTCCTTTTCGATTTATAATTTTTTATTGTGTTGTAACAGAGACGCAAATGATATATCACATAAGTATGTACTCTAGTGAGAACACAAAGAATTACTAGTAATTCTTTTATTCTTTAAAAATTGTCCACCAAATCCATTGATTTTATAATCAATCTTTAAATAAATTCGAAAAATAAAAAAAGTTTTTTTCCTTAGACTTTATACTAAATACTAAAAAACTAATATGATATATCTATCATCATATTAGTTTTTTAGGATGACCCCATTTTTCGTCACAAAGAAATTTAGCAAAAAACCGAGGTAGGTATATAGAAAAATTGGACTCGTTTATTACTATTACCACGTATCGGCGGGTTTCTGGAGAACAAATATCTTCATCGAATGGGAGATGAGTGAATTCTTGGGCCGAGCTGGATTTGAACCAGCGTAGACATCTTGCCAACGAATTTACAGTCCGTCCCCATTAACCGCTCGGGCATCGACCCAGGAAGAGTCAATTCCATTTTCATTTGAGATCGATCAATAATCCATGATCCGCTTCCTTTTGTAGTACCCTACCCCCAGGGGAAGTCGAATCCCCGCTGCCTCCTTGAAAGAGAGATGTCCTGAACCACTAGACGATGGGGGCATATGTGTCCGACCGCCATCATACTATGATCATAGTATGAACAGTTTTTTGAAATTGTCAATATAATGGAATAGTATGATGAAATAAAAAGGATCTTTCCACCTTTCATGATTACATACCATCCTATTTTTTTTTAGGAATTCTTTCTTCGAACTGCCATATAGAGAATATAAATAAATATTTTCATTAAAATATTAATAAACGAGAAGAATATTTAAATTTAATTTATCTTCTTTATTTATTTCAATTTAGATAAAATACACTATATATAATAAATATATCACTTTGATTCAAGATATTCAATAAAATATCTAGTTTTGAATATATATATATATAATAATATAAAATCTAAGTAAAATATAATAAATATGAAATATTATCTAATCCACTAATCGAAATTTAATTTTAATCAAATAGATTTATAATAAAAAAAGTAAAATTTGAATTATCGAAAAATATAAATGAATATAAATATAACTGAAATAGACATATACATAATATATCTATCGATCTATTAGATATAGAATATTAGATTAAATATATGAAATGAAAAATAAAGATAAATAGAACTAATACTAAATAACAATAATAAGCTAAGCAGTAAAGAGCCTTTCAGGGAGTTATTTTTATTTGTATGTCAAACCCCGCCAGAAAAGGGGTGAAACTCCATTTCTTCCACTTTCATTCATTGATTCATTTCCAAATTTTTTCAAAAACGAAATAAATATGTCTATTCAAACTAAGCCAGAAAATTAATAAAAGTCGGGATAAAGCTGGGAAGACGAAGGATCAATAAATTTTCAAAAATTGATTTTGTTTTTGAAAAATTTGGTTCACAGAAGACAAAGCGAACTTTTTCCTTACATTAAATCTCTTTTATCTATGTCGAATTAGTAGGTACATGTATAAAGTTATTCGAGGGGATCAACTAAAACAAGTAGGTTTGATCTTGATTCATTGAATTTATATTTGATCAATTAAATATCCAAAAATTTATTGACCCTAAACTCGATAGATAAATAAACTTTTTCATTGCGGAAGGAGTTACTAACCATTATAAGTCTAGTTATGTATTGTGTATATTACATATATATGTAATATATCTACATATA